AACAAGTGTTCGATTTTTTAGCATTGGGAAAATTTAATCACGGGCTCAACAGAGTCTTTTGGGCCTTTTTTTTGGAAAACTTTTAGGGGTTAAATGACATATATATATATATAACGCGGATGGCTAACCCATATTTCAACTTGTTAGCTTGGACGCTCTCGAACCTTCCTTGCTTTTGGGGTTTGACAAGGAGAACAGGATTCGCTGGGCGTAGGGGGTAAGGGGGTTTGTCGCGTGAAAACGAAAAGGGGGGGCATCTATATCAGGGTAAGGTGAAGAAAGACAGATACGTTATGCACTTGATATAGTATAATGTAATTCTTAAGTTATGTCTTTTAATCATTAACCTAGTTTACCCATGCAAGGAAATGTACCACCTTGAGATATTATTTGAGCCTGCACTCTGAGATGCAAGTGAAAGGTAACCAAAAAAAAGAACGTTATGCATATAAAAGAACGCCCGGCATGTGGGGTAATGAGGAGTATGAAATAACACCAATAGCCGGATGCAAGAATACCTCAAAAAGGATGGAACAAACATGCCATGCCCGTGAGATTTGAATCAGATGCAAGGAATAATTCACTATATACCGTATCTCCAAGATGTGTCCCTGATTCTATCATGAATAATATGCCTTACAGGACAAGGTTGGTGGTCTCTCGCTGAATTGAGATTGTCGTAGTAAATCCTAGTTGGTCCGTTCAAGGAAAGTGTTGTGGACGATATCTAGGGGAATAACCTATAACCCGGGTTAAGATAAATCATTTCTGAGTCCTAATAATATGCTTATGCACGTCTTAGACGTTAGTACTTGCTTTTAGGTTAAAATAAATGAATGGTGATAATACATATATAACCCTACTGCATTGCATATATTTAGTTTATGCACGTCTTAGGTGTTAGTACTTGCTTTTAGGTTAAAATAAATGAATGGTGATAATACATAGCTATGTCTTATCCACATTATACAGGTGTACGATTTGCAATGCAATACATGGTTTACACAGCATTGGGGTGCTAGACATGAATATGTAACCATATTGGTCCACCAGAAAATAGTTTAACTTTAGAATCCTGGCTTTGGGAGCCAGGGGTGGGAGTTAAAATCTCCTTTTTCTGGGCGCTAGGAGGGGGTTTAACCCTCGATCTTCGGATTACAAGACCGATGCTTTGAAACTAAGCTACTAGGGCAAGCTCATTTCAGGGCTTTGTTCTCCGCTCAGCCGGCAAGTGGGGCGAGGAGGAGGAACAATGCAAAGTACAGGACTGAGGCGATTTGGCCAATAATAATGTATGGGTGTTCTACAGGTATGCCTCCAATTCATGTCAGAATGATCATATCCGCCACGAGGGTTCAGAATAAGAACTGGGTGATTGGGCGGAAGGTAAGTCCTCGTTGTTTCGAGGTGTGTAAAATTGGGACTACTAATAATACGAGGATGCTGAACAGCAGCGCCAAGACTCCTCCGAGCTTATTCGGAATGGACCGCAGAATAGCATAGGCAAACAGGAAGTATCATTCGGGCTGAATATGCGGGGGGGTAACCAGGGGGTTTGCTGGGGTGAAGTTCTCTGGATCACCGAGTAGCGTAGGGGAGAATAACGTCAGGGATGTGAGAGCTAGAAGCATCAGAACGAAACCAAGAAGGTCCTTGTAAGAGAAGTAGGGGTGGAAGGAAATTTTATCTGCGTCGGAGTTTAGCCCGGCAGGGTTGTTTGACCCCGTTTCGTGTAAGAAGAGCAAGTGGAGGACAGTTGCACCGGCAATGACGAATGGGAAGAGGAAATGGAAGGCGAAGAACCGCGTCAATGTCGCGTTATCTACCGAAAAGCCCCCTCAAATTCATTGCACGAGGGTATCCCCTATATAAGGGACTGCCGATAGAAGGTTGGTAATAACGGTGGCACCTCAGAAGGACATTTGGCCTCATGGGAGTACATAACCCACAAAGGCTGTCATCATAACTAGAAGGAGTAGGACAACCCCAATATTTCAAGTCTCTTTATAAAGGTAGGATCCATAGTAAAGGCCGCGAGCAATGTGCATATAAATGCAGATGAAGAAAAATGATGCGCCGTTGGCATGCATGTTTCGGATAAGTCAGCCGTAGTTGACGTCCCGGCAGATGTGTGTGACGGATGAGAATGCAGTTGAGATGTCAGAGGTATAATGCATTGCTAAGAACAATCCCGTTAGGATCTGAGTAATTAAGCATAATCCTAGCAGTGATCCGAAGTTTCATATTACTGAAATATTTGATGGCGTTGGAAGGTCGACCAGTGCATCGTTAGCGATTTTTATTAGCGGGTGAGTTTTACGTAGGCTTGCCATTAATTGTTCCTGTAGTTGAATTACAACGGTGGTTCTTCAAGTCACTAGTCTCGGTTAAAGTCTGAGCGGGAACCATGACTTATTTCGTGTCTTTATTGCTAATAGCCTTAATTATAGGACTGATTGCTGTTGCGTCTAATCCTACGCCGTATTTTGCTGCCTTAGGGCTGATAGTAGCGGCGGGGGTGGGGTGTGGGGTACTGATCGGTAGCGGGGGGCCTTTCTTATCCCTGGTTCTCTTCTTAATCTACCTAGGGGGAATGCTTGTAGTGTTTGCTTATTCGGCAGCGCTGGCTGCTGAGCCTTTTCCGGAGGCCTGGGGGAGTCGTTCGGTAATAGGGTACGTCTTGGTATATCTGCTGGGGGTTGTGCTGATAGGGGGGCTATCTTGAGGGGGGTGACATGAGGGCTCTTGAGCAGCTATTGATGAGATAAAAGAGTTCTCCGTATTGCGGGGGGATGTCGGAGGGGTGGCAATGATATACTCCTTTGGGGGGACAATATTAGTCATCTGCGCCTGAGTGTTGCTTCTAACCCTACTTGTAGTACTGGAGTTAACCCGGGGTCTGAGCCGCGGAACACTTCGAGCGGTCTAAATAAGGATTAGGGCGATGGCTAAGATCATAGTTAGGAGGAAGATAGTCAAAAACTTCTTGATTGTTCCCTGTGAAATGTTACCCACTATTTGGGCTAATATCATCTGAGTAAGAGTGATCGACTTCGGACCTGTAATTTCAAGCCACGTTTGGTCGAGCTTAGTAGCAGTTGATCGCCCAAGGACTAAGCTAGTTTTGGGGGAGAGCCGGTGTATTAACGAAGGAAAGTACCCTAGCATATTTGAGAAGTGGTGGGGGGAGTTCTTGAAGGCAGTTTTATAAGGGTTATTGGTCTTGGCTGCAAGTTCCATGGCTACAAGAAGACCGGTGACGGCCACTGCTAGGGCGGCCACTTTTAGGGCCACGGGTATAGTTATGACTGGCGTTTTTATAGGCAGGAAGTTACATGTAATAATGAGCCCTGCAACAATGCTTCCTCAGGCAAGTCGTTTAACAGGTTGAACCATGAGGGGATTACCTTCGTTGATTGGGGACAGTGGAAGGAATCGTGGGGACCCCATAGTTACGAAGTAGACTACTCGGAAGCTATAGACTGCAGTGAAGGATGTGGCAATGAGCGTCAATACAAGGGCCCAGGCGTTAAGGTGGGAAGTGTTAAGGGCTTCAATAATAGCGTCTTTTGAAAAGAATCCGGCGAGGAATGGGGTGCCTGCTAGCGCTAGGCTTCCAATCGTAAGGCAGGTTGAGGTAATAGGCAGGAGCTTGTGGAGGCCGCCCATCTTTCGAATGTCCTGCTCATCATTAAGGCTGTGAATAATAGAACCTGAGCAAAGGAAAAGTATGGCCTTGAAGAATGCGTGTGTGCAAATATGAAGAAATGCTAATTGTGGTTGGTTTAGTCCGATGGTCACCATCATGAGTCCAAGTTGACTGGATGTTGAGAATGCGACAATTTTCTTGATGTCATTTTGGGTTAGTGCGCAGGTGGCTGTATATAGGGTAGTAAGTGCTCCTAGGCATAGGCAGGCTGACAGGGCGAGCTTGTTGTCTTCCATCAATGGATGTAGGCGAATCAAGAGAAAGATACCCGCAACTACTATTGTGCTAGAGTGAAGTAGCGCAGATACCGGTGTCGGGCCCTCTATGGCTGATGGAAGTCATGGGTGTAGGCCAAACTGGGCCGACTTCCCTGCTGCCGCAAGGATGAGTGCAATTAGTGGGGTTGTCATGTCGTAACTTTTCGACAAAGCGAAAACCTGTTGCATCTCCCAAGAGTTCAGATTTATAGCAAATCAGGCCATAGCCAGAATTAGTCCGATATCTCCTACACGGTTATAGATTACTGCCTGAAGGCTTGCGGTATTAGCGTCTGCACGTCCATGTCATCAGCCAATGAGTAGAAAAGACATAATGCCTACCCCTTCTCAGCCAATAAATAGTTGAAATAAGTTGTTTGCTGTAACAAGAACGATTATAGCTACTAGGAACAGCAGTAGGTATTTAAAGAATCGGTTTATGTTGGGGTCGGAGTGCATATATCATAGTGCAAACTCCAAGATAGACCATGTTACAAAGAGAGCAATAGGAGTGAAGATAAGGGAGTAGTGATCAAATTTGAAGCTAACATTGGTGTCAAATATCTGTGTATTTATTCATTGCCAGTTCGTGGTGATATTCTCAGCTCCTTGGGCCAGATAAACCATGAGTGGTAACAGGCTCACAAAGAACGCCGTGCTAACGGCAGTCTTTACATAGGTATGTGCTCAGGTCGATTCTTGGGGATTAGGACTTAGCGTCATGAGTAAGGGCAAAACAAGGATTGTAATGATCAGAAGGAATGAGGAGGATATGATCAGGGCTGTTGAGGTCATAGCTTCCGCTTGGATTTGCACCAAGAGTTTTTGGTTCCTAAGACCAACGGATGAGCTGTTATCCTTCAGAAGCGTAAAGAAGCCGAGGAATTTAACCTCGGGGCATAAGTATTAGCAGCACTTATTGATTTCTGTCCTTCCTTGGTGAGTAAGGGGATTTTAACCCCTGTTTTCAGAATCACAATCTGATGTTTTGGTTAAACTATACTTACTAGTAACACCAGCCTCACATTAGTTCTGGCTTTGTCACAAGGAGAATTACCGGAATGAGGTGAAGGGCCATTAGTAGATGCTCTCGGGTGTGGAATGGTGAGAGCTTCACGATGTGGTGTGGTGTAGGGCCACGTTGAGATATTAAGAACAAATAGAGAGAGTAGGCTGCAGTAATTAATGTCCCGAGCCCAGTAAGCGCAATGGTCCAGGGGGACCAGCTAAAGAGTGTTGTGATAATCATAAGCTCCCCTATGAGGTTAGGAAGTGGGGGGAGTGCTAAGTTGGCTAGGTTTGCAATAAACCATCAGACAGCTGTTAATGGGAAAATCACTTGCAAGCCCCGAGCAAGAACCATAGTTCGGCTATGGGTTCGCTCGTAAGCCGTATTAGCCAGGCAGAACAGTATAGAGGATACTAGGCCATGGGCGATCATAAGAATAATGGCGCCTGTGAAGCCTCATGGAGTTTGGACTAGAATCCCCCCCGCTACGAGGCCCATGTGACTAACAGAGGAGTAAGCAATTAGTGACTTAAGGTCAGTCTGTCGTAGACAAATGGAGCCTGTCATAATAATACCTCAAAGTGCTAGGACAATAAACGGGTAAACTAGGTCCTTAGAGAGCGGGTCTAGTATTATTATTATACGCATTATGCCATATCCTCCAAGTTTTAGTAGAATTGCTGCCAGAACTATGGAACCTGCGACAGGGGCCTCTACGTGGGCCTTAGGCAGTCATAGATGGACACCATAAAGAGGTATTTTCACTAGGAAGGCGATTAAGCAACCTGCTCACCAGATTTTGTGGCTTCATGAGCTCACTAGAAGTAAGGGGGTGTACTGGATGATCAGCAGGGATAGGGTCCCTGTGGATTGTTGGAGAAGGAGCAAGGCTACTAGGAGAGGTAAAGATCCGGCCAAAGTATAAAATAAAAAATAGGTGCCTGCGTTGAGGCGTTCGGTTTGATTTCCTCAGCGGGTAATAATAATAAGGGTAGGGATGAGGGTGGCCTCGAACATAATGTAGAATATGATGATTTCTGTAGCGCCAAAGGCCATAATCAAGAAGGCTTGGAGTGAAGTGAGAAGGGTAATATACAGGCGTTGACGTGCAATGGGTTCAGGATTAATGTGGTTCTGACTAGCCAAAATCATGAGCGGGAGGAGTCAGCAGGTTAAGACTAAAAGAGGTGTCGACAGGGGGTCTGTGGCTAAGTAGGCGTTGGATGAATTTCATCCAGTCTCTGAGGTTCAGCTGAATCATGTGAGGCTTGTCACGGCAATTAAGAGGCCATGGGTGGCGGTGACTGTCCACAGTCACTTAGGAGAGGCCAACCAAATTGTTGGGAACATTATAATTGTAGGGACTAAAATTTTTAGCATTGTAGGAGATTGAGGTTTTGTAGACGATCAGTGCCGTGGGTCCGGGCCGTGGCTACTAAGAGCGCGAGGCCTGTACTGGCCTCACAGGCAGAAAAAGCTAGCAGAAGTATAGGGGCGGTAGAGAAGCTTGTTGATTCAAATTGTAGTGTTCACAGGGCCAGTGCAATGAATAGGGATAGTATCATGCCCTCCAAGCACAGGAGCGCGGAAAGCAGGTGGGTACGATGGAATGCTAGTCCTATAAGTCCTAAAATAAATGCTGAGGTAAAGCTAAAGTGTACTGGTGTCATAAGGGGGCCGTGGACTCAAACCACAATTTTCTGAGCCGAAATCAGAGGTCTTTTTTAGACTAGCCCCCTACTCTGCTCATTCTAGACCTCCTTGGGTTCATTCGTAAATTAGTCCGAGGGTTAATAGGATTAGAACTGTGGTGGCTCAAAAGAATGTCCCGGTTGGGCTGTGAAGTTGATCGCCTCATGGCAGTGGGAGGAGGAGGGCAATCTCTAGGTCAAACAGAAGGAAAAGAATAGCTACTAGAAAGAATCGAAGGGAGAATGGTAACCGGGCTGATCCTAGCGGGTCAAACCCGCATTCATAGGGAGAGAGTTTCTCTGCATCCGGGTTCATTTGTGGCAATCAGAAGGACACGATTGCCAGAACCGACGATAGTGCTACAGCAATAATAAAGATAGTTGTAATTAAGTTCATTATCTTTCCTTGGGGTCTAACCAAGACTAAATGATTGGAAGTCACTTGTACAAACTTTAATACTAGAAAGATATGAGCCTCATCAATAGATAGATACGTAAAGGAATAATCACACTACGTCTACAAAGTGTCAGTATCAGGCAGCGGCTTCAAAGCCGAAGTGGTGTTCAGACGTAAAGTGGTATTGGATCTGGCGGAGAAGACAGACGGCTAAGAAGGTTGAGCCGATAATGACATGAAGTCCGTGGAAGCCTGTGGCCACAAAGAATGTTGAGCCGTATACTCCGTCTGCAATGGTAAAAGGCGCTTCATAGTATTCTATAGCTTGAAGGGCAGTAAAATAGAACCCGAGCAGAATTGTAAGTGCAAGAGATTGAATGGCTTGCTTTCGTTCACCTTCTATAATGCTGTGATGGGCCCACGTAACTGTAACCCCAGATGCCAATAATACGGCTGTGTTGAGGAGGGGCACTTCAAAGGGGTCTAACGTAGTAATCCCTGTAGGGGGCCAGCATCCGCCAAGTTCAGGGGTTGGGGCTAGGCTTGAGTGGTAGAAGGCTCAAAAGAAGCCTAGGAAGAAGAACACTTCAGAGGTGATAAATAGGATTATTCCATACCGTAACCCCTTTTGTACTGGTGGTGTGTGATGCCCCTGGAAGGTCCCTTCTCGGATGACGTCACGCCATCACTGAAACATTGTAAGAAGTAACAGAACCAATCCAAGGGTTATTAATGTTACTGAGTGGAAGTGGAACCAGATTGCTAGGCCGGACGTTATTAGTAAAGCACCGACGGCTCCGGTTAGTGGTCATGGGCTAGGATCAACCATGTGATATGCATGCGCTTGGTGGGCCATTAAACGTTCTCCTGTAGATAAAGGCTTAAGAGTAGTACAAACACGTAGGCTTGAATTATCGCGACCGCAACTTCTAGGAGCGTTAGAAGGAAGAGAACGACGGCTGTAAGGATTGCCACAGTTGGCATCATGGGTAGTAAGACGAATACGGCTGTGGCAATAAGTTGGATAAGAAGGTGGCCCGCGGTCAAGTTGGCGGTAAGTCGGACTCCTAGAGCTAGTGGTCGAATGAATAGGCTAATCGTTTCGATAATAATTAGTACAGGGATCAAAGGGATAGGGGTTCCCTCAGGTAATAGGTGTCCGAGAGCAACTGTTGGTTGGTTTCGCATACCAATAATGACTGTAGCAAGTCAGAGTGGCACAGCAAGTCCTATATTCAATGATAATTGGGTTGTAGGGGTAAAGGTGTACGGCAGAAGGCCTAGTATGTTGATAGTAATAAGAAATACCATTAATGAGGTTAATAACAGAGCTCATTTATGTCCCCCTACATTTAAAGGCATTAATAATTGATTAGTGAAGCGGTTAATAAACCATGCTTGAAGCGTGGTAAGTCGGCTATTTATCCAGCGAGATGAGGGGGTAGGAAACAATACTCATGGGAGTGCAATTGCAACGGCGATGAGTGGGATTCCTAGGAAAGAGGGGCTTGCAAATTGGTCAAAGAAGCTTGCTATCATGGTCAGTTTCAGGAGTCGGTTTTATGTTTTTCTTCACTTATGGGGGCTGGTTCATTAGGGGTTAAATGGTTCAAGACCTTGGTTGGGATGATGGTGAGAAAGATGAATCATGAAAATACTAGGATTGCGAATCAGGGGTTAGGGTTGAGTTGAGGCATGCCACTAGGGGTGGTCGGTAGGCACCAAACTTTGGCTTAAAAGGCCAACGCTTTGTCCAATAATTAGCTTCCTAGTGAGGCGTCTTCTAGTATTAGCGTGGATCAGCTCTCAAAGTGTTTTAAAGGGACAGCTTCAACTACAATGGGTATAAAGCTGTGGTTGGCTCCACAAATTTCAGAGCATTGTCCGTAGAAAACACCTGGTCGTGAGGCAATAAAGGCAGTTTGATTTAATCGTCCAGGTACTGCGTCTATTTTTACACCAAGCGATGGAATGGCTCAGGAATGTAGTACGTCCTCAGCGGATACCAGAACACGAATTGGTGATTCTATGGGAACTACTATTCGGTGATCTGTTTCTAGCAGTCGGAATTGCCCGGGCGTAAGATCCTGAGTAGGAATTATGTAGGAGTCGAATCCCAGGTCTTCATAGTCTGTGTACTCATAGCTTCAATATCATTGGTGTCCTATAGCTTTAATTGTTAAGTGAGGATCATTAACTTCATCTATTAGATATAAAATTCGGAGGGAAGGAAGAGCAATTAGGACTAGAATAACTGCTGGTAGAACTGTTCACACAATCTCGATTTCTTGGGAGTCCAAGATATATTTGTTGGTGAGTTTGGTTGAAACTATTGCTACAATAATGTAAAGTACTATTGTGCTAATTAAAAATACAATTATTAGGGCGTGGTCGTGGAAATGAAGAAGTTCTTCTATAACGGGAGATGCCGCGTCTTGGAATCCTAGTTGTGTGGGGTGTGCCATTAAATTTAAGACATACAGGAGTTTAACCTGTAATTTCATCTCGACAAGATGATGTAATATGCATATTTTACTAATGTCTCCAGAAGAAAGTGACAGAGTGGTTATGTGACTGGCTTGAAACCAGTACATGGGGGTTCAATTCCTCCCTTTCTCGTTAGTTTGATTGAACTTGGACGAATGCTGGCTCCTCAAATGTGTGATATGGGGGAGGGCAGCCGTGTAGCCATTCTACATTTGTTATAGTTAGTTCTACTGAGGATACTTCTCGTTTGGCGGCAAAGGCTTCCCATAGAATAAATAAGAATATAATTACTGCCACTAGTGACACGAGTGAGCCAATAGACGATACCGTATTCCACAGAGCGTAAGCATCTGGATAATCAGAGTACCGTCGTGGCATTCCTGCTAGACCTAGGAAATGTTGTGGGAAGAATGTGAGGTTTACACCAATAAATATCACAGCAAAGTGGATTTTTGTTCAAGTGTCATTCAGAGTATATCCTGAGAATAGTGGGAATCAGTGAACGAATGCTGCTATAATAGCAAACACAGCCCCCATTGATAGTACATAGTGGAAGTGGGCAACAACATAGTATGTATCATGGAGAACAATATCAAGAGACGAATTGGCGAGAACAATTCCTGTTAGCCCTCCAACGGTGAAAAGGAAAATAAAGCCTAGAGCCCATAGTAAAGGAGTTTCCCATTTGATTGAGCCTCCGTGAAGTGTGGCAAGTCAGCTGAACACTTTAACACCAGTTGGGATAGCAATAATTATTGTCGCGGAGGTAAAGTAGGCACGGGTGTCTACGTCTATCCCAACTGTGAACATGTGATGGGCTCAGACAATAAAGCCTAGGAGGCCGATGGCTATCATCGCCCATACTATTCCTATGTAGCCGAATGGTTCTTTTTTACCTGCGTAGTAGGCTACAACGTGTGAAATAATTCCAAATCCGGGTAAAATGAGAATGTAGACCTCTGGATGGCCGAAGAACCAGAATAAGTGCTGGTACAGAATAGGGTCACCCCCTCCCGCCGGGTCGAAGAATGTAGTGTTTAGGTTACGATCAGTGAGAAGTATAGTAATTCCAGCAGCCAGAACGGGCAGTGATAGAAGTAAAAGAACGGCAGTCACAAGTACCGCCCATACAAAGAGGGGTGTTTGATATTGAGAAATTGCTGGCGGTTTCATGTTAATAATTGTAGTAATGAAGTTCACTGCCCCTAGAATTGATGATACACCCGCTAGGTGGAGAGAAAAGATTGTGAGGTCTACAGATGCCCCTGCGTGGGCAAGATTGCCTGCAAGTGGGGGGTAAACAGTTCAACCTGTCCCGGCCCCGGCTTCGACACCAGAAGAGGCTAGCAGTAGTAGGAATGATGGGGGTAAGAGTCAGAAACTCATGTTGTTCATTCGTGGGAACGCCATATCTGGTGCCCCGATCATCAGAGGTACAAGTCAGTTTCCAAACCCACCGATAAGAATTGGCATTACTATAAAGAAAATCATTACAAAGGCGTGAGCAGTAACAATAACGTTATAGATTTGGTCATCACCTAGGAGCGAGCCAGGTTGACTTAGTTCAGCCCGAATAAGGAGGCTTAAAGCGGTCCCCACTATTCCGGCCCAGGCACCAAATACTAAATAAAGGGTACCAATGTCTTTGTGGTTTGTAGAAAAGAATCAGCGTGTAATTGCCACAGGTAGGGTAGCCGAGTGCCCAGGCGGTGGGTTGTAGCCCCGAAGACAGAGGTTTAAGTCCTCTTCCTATCAAGCCCCGTGGTGGAGTGCCATGTTGGATTGCAAATCCAGAGACGCAGATTAATACCCTGCCGGGGCTTTCCCGCCTTACCCGGCAAACGGCGGGAAAGTAGATGGATGCTCGCTGGCTTGAGCGCTTAGCTGTTAACTAAGAGTTTGTAGGATCGAGGCCTTCCCATCTAGAAAGGCCTTAGTTTAACAAAAACATTTGATTTGCATTCAGAAGATGCAAGATAAACTCTTGTAGGTCTTATCAGAGGCTAGAAGATTTTAACTTCTGCTTAGAGCTTTGAAGGCTCCCGGTCTAACGCTATCCTAAGCCTCTAAATAACAAGGGTCATAATAGTTGGGGTAATGGGTAAAAGGCCTAGAGCTATTACGGTCGACAAGGCCAGGGGAATAGAGGCCTGGGTTGTTCGAGTTCGCCAGGGGGTAGTGGAGGTAGCAGTATTAGGGGAAATAGTAAGGGTTATCGCGTAGCAAAGTCGCAAGTAAAAGTATAGGCTAATCAGAGCGGCGAGAGCCATGATGGTTGCGGTGAGGGGGAGGGCTTGTTTTGTGAGTTCCTGCAGGATTAGCCATTTAGGCATAAATCCCGTGAGCGGTGGGAGACCGCCGAGGGATAGTAACACTAGGGCGGCTGTCGCCGTGAGCAGGGGACTCTTCGATCATGTGGTTGCAAGGGTGCCAACCTTTGTGGCATATGAAAGCTTGAGTGTTAGGAATGCCGCAGATGTCATCAAGATATACGTGAGTAGTGCAAGGAGCGTAAGGTGAGGGGCATGCTGAAGAATAACAATTATTCAGCCCATGTGCGCGATTGAGGAATATGCTAAAACCTTCCGCAGCTGGGTTTGGTTTAGCCCCCCTCAGCCACCCACCAAGGTGGACATAAGCCCAAGGGCCGTAAGAAGAGTTGGGTCGAAAGCTTGAGCTGTTTGCATAATTAGGGCAAGGGGAGCAAGCTTCTGCCAGGTAGAAAGAATCAACCCGGTCAACAAGTCGAGCCCCTGTAGTACCTCAGGCATCCAAAAGTGCATAGGTGCTAGACCAATTTTAAGTGCCAGGGCGGCGAGAATCATCGCGGTGGCGATAGGGTCCGATATGTTAGTCATACTTCATTCCCCTGTAATTCAGGCGTTAGTTGTGCTTGCAAATAGGATCACGGCGGCTGCAGTAGCCTGGGTAAGAAAGTACTTGGTGGCAGCTTCTACCGCACGGGGATGATGATGTTGAGCTATTAAAGGAACGATTGCCAGGGTATTAATCTCTAGTCCTATTCAGGCTAATAGTCAGTGGGAGCTGGCAAAGGTGAGGGTAGTTCCTAGGCCGAGGCTGGACAGAAGCGTGGCTAATACGTAAGGGTTCATTGATGGAGGAGGGATTTTAACCGTCATGTTCGGGGTATGGGCCCGAAAGCTTGTTTAGCTGACCCCATCATAGAAAGTGGTGTAGAGGAAGCACTAAGAGTTTTGATCTCTTGGGCATGGGTTCGACCCCCTTCTTTCTAAGAACTGAGGGGATTTTAGCCCCTGTAAGCCACTCTATCAAAGTGGTCCCTGGGCACTCGGGCACAGTTCCTGAGCTATAGCTGCGGGGGAAGACCCGCCAGTGCAATGGGGAGGGATACATGTCATAACACAAGGGCTAGTGTTAGGGGAAGGAAGTTCTTTCACACCAAGTGCATAAGCTGGTCATATCGGAACCGTGGGTAGGAGGCCCGGACCCAAAGGAACACTACCGATAAAAGGGCGGCCTTAGCTATTAGTCCAACTGTGGTCAGCTCGGGCATGGCCGGAAAATACGATGTTCCTAAAAACAAGACGGCGGAAAGAGTGTTTATTAGTAAAATGTTGGCGTATTCGGCGAGGAAAAATAAGGCAAAGGGGCCCCCTGCGTACTCTACATTAAATCCTGAGACAAGCTCCGATTCACCCTCTGTTAAGTCAAAGGGTGCTCGATTGGTCTCCGCAAGGGTGGAGATGTACCATATTGCTGCTAGTGGCCAGGCAGGAACAACCAACCATACGGCCTCCTGCGCGGTATTAAAGGTTTGAAGGGTGTAACCCCCAGAAAAGACGATTACCGAAAGGAGGATCAGTCCGAGGCTTACCTCATACGAAATTGTCTGGGCAACCGCTCGCAGGGCTCCAATGAGTGCGTATTTTGAATTTGATGCTCAGCCTGAGCCAAGAATAGAATAGACTGCAAGGCTGGATAGTGCTAGAATAAAGAGAACTCCTAAGTTGAGGTTAATTACTGGGTGGGGCATAGGGATAGGGGCTCAGAGGGTGAGAGCCAGGGTTAATGCAAGAATGGGAGTTGCCAAGAATAAGAATGGGGATGATGTGGACGGGCGAACGGGCTCCTTAATGAATAACTTAACTCCGTCAGCGATAGGTTGCAGTAAACCGTAGGGTCCCACTACATTCGGGCCTTTTCGCAACTGCATGTAGCCTAGCACCTTCCGTTCAAGTAAGGTCAAGAAGGCCACGGCCAGTAGGACGGGCACAATGTAGGCGAGCGGGTTAATTAGGTGTGTGATCAAGGTGTTAAGCATGAACTGGGGAGAGGATTTGAACCTCTGGCTTTAAGGGCTTAGGCCTTACGCAATTTACCATGCTCTGCCACCCCAGTATGCCCTTATCTTGGGCGGCAGGGGTTTTGGCCCTCCCTTATTTAATTTATTTGTTTTCATGAATTAGGGGTGGGGCATGCGTAAAGCATAGGCCCCTCTTTCCCGATCCTTTCGTACTAGGGAAAGTAGCGTTACAGATAGAAACTGACCTGGATTGCTCCGGTCTGAACTCAGATCACGTAGGACTTTAATCGTTGAACAAACGAACCCTTAATAGCGGCTGCACCATTGGGATGTCCTGATCCAACATCGAGGTCGTAAACCCCCTCGTCGATATGGGCTCTGGGAGAGGATTGCGCTGTTATCCCTAGGGTAACTTGGTCCGTTGATCGGCTTTAGCCGGATCATTATTGGTCAGATGTTCTGCGGCTTAAAGATGTCTCTTATGGCTTTAGGGGTGTCGGCCCAGTCCACTCGGAGGCTTGCTTTTCCTCCGTGGTCGCCCCAACCGAAGGTAAAAATTCATGGCCACTAAGTTCTTGCTTTTCACGGAGTTGCTTGACGTGGCTGAATCTTGTACCTTAAGCTCCAAAGGGTCTTCTCGTCTTGTAGTATTATACCCGCTTCTGCACGGATAGATCAATTTCACTGACTGGAGGGGGGAGACAGTTAAGCCCTCGTCTAGCCATTCATACAGGTCTCTATTTAAAAGACAAGTGATTGCGCTACCTTTGCACGGTCAATATACCGCGGCCGTTGAACCCGTAGTCACTGGGCAGGCTGGACCTCCTATACTCTATATTGCAGGAGGCGATGTTTTTGGTAAACAGGCGAGGCTTGTGTTTGCCGAGTTCCTTCCCCTTCTTTTAGTCTTTCCCTTAAAATGCCACTCCAGTGTGGGGTTAACGATCCATCAGTTGTGAGTTCTTCCTGAAGTTTCTATTATCCACAATGCCCTCTTTGGTTGGGCTCGTTAAATTCCAGTGGTGGGTCCGATCTGGCTTACACCTGTGGCGGGAGAAGATCAAGTCTTCTTGTTACTCATTTTAGCATAGTCTCACCCATGCGGGCATGGGTTGGCCCAGTACAGTAAGGGGAGTAAGATTTCCTATCGGAATAATAAATTTCTGTCTGTCCGAGCTTTAACGCTTTCTGATTAGATGGCTGCTTTCAGGCCCACTAGAACAGTATATCTTACCTATTATGATCTTTATCCTCCTGTGAAGGTTGTATCCTTTGTTAAAGGGGCTGTACCCCCTTCAACTAACTCTCGCACATTTCCATAGCATCTTGATAATGCGTTTTTCGATTAAGGGGGGTGCGAGGCTGAACTTCTATTCATTTCCTAGGCAACCAGCTATCACCAGGTTCGGTAGGTCTGTCACTTCTACCCGGAGCTCTTCCCACTCTTTTGCCACAGAGACGGGTTAGCCCTAAATTACATAGGCTGTCTCGGGGTAGCTCACCTGGTTTCGGGGTATCAAACTAAAGATCTCTTTGCTTGAGGGTGCTGGCTAAATCATGATGCAAAAGGTACAAGGGTTAGTCTTTGTTTTTCAGTGCTTATATGGGTTGTTTCACTTCTCTTTCAGCTTTCCCTTGCGGTACTTTTTCTATTGCTTTAGATGAACCTTTTCTGTCTCCCATACTCAGGTAAAAAAATGGTTTGGTTTTTAGGGTTGGGCCCTGCTTTGTTATAGATATTGTTGGGTTATATTGGTGTTAAAGCTAGCTGGTTGGCTCAGGGCGACCCAATTTGCATGGATGTCTTCTCGGTGTAAGTGAGATGCTTAACTAACTCAGCCACGCCCTGAATTTTATCCAAGTGCACCTTCCGGTACACTTACCATGTTACGACTTGCCTCCCCTTGTCAGAGCTCTGGTGTTAAGTAACTCTATTGCATTTCGACAGGGGAGAGTGACGGGCGGTGTGTACGCGTCTCAGAGCCAAGTTCAAAAGGGCACGCTGCTTCCTTTTTACTACTAAATCCTCCTTCAAGCACTATTTCATGTTGCATATTCGTAGTGTTCTATTATAGAAAATGTAGCCCATTTCTTCCCGCTTCGTACGCTACACCTCGACCTGACGTTCTGGGTTGTGCCCATTTTGCTTACTTTTATTGCCTTCACAGGGTAAGCTGACGACGGCGGTATATAGGCTGGGATGGCTAGAAGCGGTGAGGTTTAACGGGGGTTATCGGTTCTAGAACAGGCTCCTCTAGGGGGGTCTGAGGCACCGTCAGGTCCTTTGGGTTTCAAGCTAATGCTCGTAGTACCCGGGCGGATGCCTAATTGTAGCTGGACATCTGGGTTTATGACTGAGCATAGTGGGGTATCTAATCCCAGTTTGTTTCTCAGTTTTCGTGGGGTCAGGTGGACTTTCCTAAAGTTACTTTCGTATGCTGGGCTTCGGGCTCCTAGAAGCGTATGACAGCCAAAGGGCCATTCGACTTTATTGTTTTGCTATCCTTAACCACCCTTTACGCCGTTGTACTATCAACTGGGGCCTCTCGTTTAACCGCGGTGGCTGGCACGAGTTTTACCGGCCCTCTTGGCTCTGACTGAGTCAAGTTTTCACTTATGGCTTAATGTTTATCACTGCTGAATTCCCTTGGGGGTGTGGCTGGGCCTGGCGTCTTGGGCTAAAGCTTTGTGCCTGATGCCTGCTCCTCGTCCCCGGGTAGGGGATTAAGGGCTTACTCACGGGGCTGCGGAGACTTGCATGTGTAAGTTGGGCTAGAGCCGATAGTAAGGTCGGGACCATGCCTTTGTGCATGCGGAGCTTCTCAGGGCCCATCTTAACATCTTCAGTGTTATGCTTTGTATTAAGCTACGCTAGC